AACGGGAATCTTATGATATGTTGGGAATATCTTATGATAATCATCCGCGTTTGAAACGCATATTAATGCCTGAAAGTTGGACAGGATGGCCTTTACGTAAGGATTATATTGCCCCCAATTTTTATGAAATACAAGATGCTCATTGAAAAATAAGAAACTTATCTTCACTTCTACAATTCTAGAGATTCAAGGTTCTGTTCTAGATTAACCAGAGTAATTGAAGTCTCGTTTGTATTATGGATTATGGATAGGCTAACAACTAATTTTACCTTTCGAATATGTATATGCGTATGAGGTATTAACTTTCTTTTTGAACTAGAGAGAAAAAAAGAATATAAAATAGAATTTCTTTTTGTTACATACTTTGTATAATAAACTCTTTACTTTGTATAATAAACTCTTTACCCATCTATAAAATAGATGGGGTATTTCTCTAAAGACCGAGATGGAGAAAAGTATGTAGTATGATCTAAACGATTAATGAATATATAATATATATTTGTAGAAAAGAGCCTCAGAAAAATTAATCATGTGCCAGGAACCAGATTTGAACTGGTGACACGAGGATTTTCAGTCCTCTGCTCTACCAGCTGAGCTATCCCGACCATTCCCATTCCCGATACCGCATCCTAATTTTACTAGATAACTTAGGTCTATGTCAATTCAAAGGGTATTACAAAGTCTTATCCAGGTGCTAGAATTTCTTGGATCTTTAAAAAAGGAAGACTTTGTAAGTTTCAGTATGAATAATGATATCGACCGTGACTCGTTCAAATGGGGAGTCTTTGGTCAAAGATGGTCATTTGTACATGTATCATATATCACAAGACTTGTCATAAGAGACAAATTTTTATCTCAGATCCATTTGTAAAAGAGTAGGGTGGATGAGAAAGATAACGAATTTTGAACTACTAACGAAAAAAAGGATAAGATAAATAGTTAAGGAGTCAAATGGGCTTTTTGGGGATAGAGGGACTTGAACCCTCACGATTTTTAAAGTCAACGGATTTTCCTCTTACTATAAATTTCATTGTTGCCGATATTGACATGTAGAATGGGACTCTATCTTTATTCTCGCCCGATTAATTAGTTCTGCAAAAGAACTATCAGACTGTGTGGTGAATGCTTTGATCAATGAATATTCGATTCTTTCTTCAATATGGAATCGATTCACAACAATTTTTCCGTTTTTCATATAAAAATACAGATTCAGGTCGTCATTAATCATTTGATAGAGTATTTCAGTACGTATACGTATGTATATACGTATATCCTTCAGCTTTTCGGAAGTTTCAATGGAAGGATTCCTCTACCAATGCAACACAGTCAATTCCATTTGTTAGAACAGCTTCCATTGAGTCTCTGCACCTATCCTTTTTTCACCTTCTGGGCCTTTGTTTGTTTTTGGAAAACAGGATTTGGCTCAGGATTGCCCATTTTTATTAATTCCGGGGTTTCTCTGAATTTGAAAGTTCTCACTTAGTAGGTTTCCATACCAAGGCTCAATCCAATTAAGTCCGCAGCGTCTACCAATTTCGCCATATCCCCCGTTTTGTTTTGAGATTAGGATCTCATTTTTATTGAGACGTCGTTCTCCTTTTTATTTCATTTCTTCATTTCTACTGGAACCGTTGAATTCATTAAATACTGATTCCTATCTCGAAACAGTTTTTCTCCTCTTTGATTTCTTGACTATCTTTTTTCATCTTCTATAGGAAACCCGCATTTGGTCCAATCAGAAACGATTCTAGCATTTCTGTATCCGCAATTCAATATAGATGGATATATACCACGTATATATGTCTCTCTTCTGCTCGTTTTTCCCATGCAATTTGGAATACTTGAACGGTCGATTCTTTTTTTCGTCTGAGCTTCCATCTTTACGAATCAGAGCGCAAGAATGTCTCATTATTTAGAACAAATCATTCCATTTCGAAATATAAAATATAGATGATATGGAATAAAATAGAGAAAAAAATACTTTCAAATCTCATTTGAAAGCAAAAACGAAAATGATTTAATCTAAAAATCTATCGAATCAAATCGAATATTTAATAATATTCTATGCTATAGAATTGTGCTATAGAATTGTGATGTGAGAAAAAGAAATCGAAATTCTATATCGATAGATTAATCGTTATATTCTATGGTAAGTATGAGTATTGAATATTTCCTTTCAATTATATATTCTATTTTTATTTTTTATATATTCATATTCATTATGACTAGCTAATATGAATCGCTAAGAATGCAAATATAAGTATATTAATTAATTAATAGCTTAATAGCTAAGGCTAAGATGACAATAGTTTATTGAATCCCTATGCATGTAGAATTTCTCTTAGGTGAGCCTGCTTAGCTCAGAGGTTAGAGCATCGCATTTGTAATGCGATGGTCATCGGTTCGATTCCGATAGCCGGCTTTTCTCTATTTATTTTCTTCGAGTTTTTACATGATTGAGAATGTCCCTTTGAAATCCGAAATCAAAGAATATTGAAAA